AGCGAAGAAAAGGCACCGAAAAGCAAAGAACAGGAGAAAAGGGAAGAAGAGGCACGTCTACGCGAAGAAGCACGTCTACGCGAAGAAGCACGTCGACGCGAAGAAGCACGTCTAAGCGAAGAAAGGGCACTTCTTCAATTGGGTGAATTTCGTGAAAAAGTCTACAATGTAATTCAATCTCGTAAATCTCGTGGAAGAAAAAAGAATGCAATGCAATCTCGTGGAAGAAAAAAGAATGCAATGCAATCTCGTGGAAGAAAAAAGAATGCAATGCAATCTCGTGAAAAAGTCCAGAATGCAATGCAATCTCGTGAAAAAGTCCAGAATGCAATGCAATCTCGTGAAAAAGTCCAGAATGCAATGCAATCTCGTGAAAAAGTCCAGAATGCAATGCAATCTCGTGAAAAAGTCCAGAATGCAATGCAATCTCGTCGAAGAAAAAAAAATGGAACTACAAAATCTCGTGAAAGAATCGACGATGGAACTACAAAATCTCGTCGAAGAAAAAAAAATGGAACTACAAAATCTCGTGAAAGAATCGACGATGAACCTACAGAATCTCAACTTAAGCAAATCCTTGCTCTAAATCAAATTCATGAGACCCTTTTGCCAGGTTTCATTTTCGAGTCCCCAAAATATGAAGAGAGAATGTTCGCGATACTAAAAAGTAAAACACTAAAACTAAGAGCAGAAGGAAAATTATATTATAATCCTTTGGCAAAATTTTTTTCTAAGCCTTGGGAAAAAGGGGGGGGAAGCATTGATTGGAACCAGCGAAAACTAAAAAAGCTACAGCAACTAAGGACTTATAAAGTGGGAGAAAGGGTGGGACGAGCGCACATCGGTCAACGCGTCCCTCGCTGGTCATACGTATTACTCCGCGAGGTCGCATACGACCTGGGCGAACCCTTTGTGACCAAGCGGGGAGATGATGAGTGCTTTGATATTATATCAGCACAATACAAATATGAAATTATTTTGAATCAGGATACTCAAAATTTACTTATCAAAAATCTTTCTAAAGATAGTAATAAGATTGATCCGGAGATTGCTAAAGAGATCAATGAGAAGGTTAAGAAGGATTTGATCAAGAGTGGGGGAGACCCTTATAGTATTGACTTTGAGAAAAGCCTTGCTCATGTTCACGTTGGCAGCCTCATCACCAATATCGAGTGGAAAACCGAGAATAAGGACGTGTGGAGGACCTCCTTGAGAGCGGTGCGCGACCAATTTTGGCATCAGGATGACATCAAAGGTGTTGCGAGCGTCCTAAGGCGTAAAAACGGAGTTGTTGTAAGACAGATTGAAATGTTTCCGCATTCCCCTCTTTTTTTGGGCTTCTTAAAAAGTACACTGTCTAGTTCTTTTAGGGTAGTGAAACCCCTTGTTTTGAAAATGCAAAATTTGATGCATAGGTTTGGAATCAAAAAAGGGGACCTTTTCACTCTTAAGGGACCTAAGAAAGAACAGACAAAAACAAAAAGGAAGACAAAAAGGAAGACAAAAAGGAAGATAGACGAAAAAAAAAGCAAAGCATTGAAAGAACGGAAAAAATTGAAAAGAATCAAAAAAGATAAAATCGAACTAGACCCCGAAGAAGAGCTGTTCCGGATGGATGGAATAGATGCATGGAATGAGCTTTATTATGGGCTAGGAGTAAGAGGTATCGTATTAATTTTGAACTCCTATTTTAGAAGATATATTGCATTGCCTTTAGCGATAATAGCTAAAAATATTGGTCGTATCTTATTTTTGCAGCAGCCCGAGTGGGCTGAGGATAGAAAGGACTGGGAAAACGAGACTCATCTTTTATGCAACGATGACGGTTTTGCTATAGGCGTCATATCCATCAGGAACTTTCCGGAGGAGTGGTGGGAATACGGTCTTCAGGTGAAAGTTTTATGGCCTTTAGAGTTGAAACCTTGGCACACAGCGGATGATAGACAAAGGATAACCAACGATTATGCTTTTATAAGGTCTTTCTGGGGACTAGCTGACTATCCTTGGGGTGGTGCCCGACCCAACCGTTCCTTTTCCATTTTTTGGGGGCCCATTTTTAAAGAACTAGGCAAAAAAAGTCAAAGATTAGCAGCAGAAAAATTGGAAGGGAGCGCCTTTCGACTTATAAGAAGCGTTTTCAACCAAAAAATAAAGCAAAATTTTGTTAGAGTTCTAGGAAACTCAAAAGAAAGCATAAAACGGCTTAAAGAAAGCATAAAACGGCTTAAAGAAAGGGTTCTAGTTCTAAAAAGCACAATTTTGAAAATAATAAAAAAAAATACAAGATTGAAAGGGATAGGAGTAGATGAATCGAGTGAAACTCAAAAAGAAAAAGATTCTATAATCAGCAATGAGAAAATTAATGAATCATTTAGTCAAATTCGATCTACAGCTTCTACAAATTCAGAAGAAAAAATACAAAATCTGATTAATAGAACAAGCACAATCAAAAATCAAATAGAAAGAATTACAAAAGAAAAAAAAAAAGTAACTCCAGGACGAAATAATAGTCCTAACAACAAAAAGCAAAATAATAATGTAGAATCACCAAAAAATATTTGGAAAATTGTAAAAAGAAGAAATGTTCGATTAATAAGTAAATGGAATTATTTTCAAAAAATTTTCATTGAAAAAATATACAAAATATACCTAGATATCTTTCTATGTATCATTAAGATTCCTAGAATCAATTTAACAAAAAAATTTTTTGAGAAAGACATTTCCAATACTGAAACAAATCAAAAAAGAATTACCTTTAGTTCGACTATAAAAAATATAAATAAGCGGAAGTCACAGATTGTTCCGAAATTTGCTTCCTTGCCAAATTTATCTTCCCTGTCACAAGCATATGTATTTTACAAATTATCACAAACCCTAGTTAGTGATAAGTTAAGATCTGTTCTTCAATATCGCGGAACGTCTTTTTTTCTTAAGACTGCAATAAAGGATTCTTTTGAAAGACAGGGAATATTTCATTCCGAATTAAAGCATAAGAAACTTCGAAATTTTGGAACGAATCCATGGAAAAACTGGTTAAGAGGTCAGTCTCAATACAATTTATCTAAGGTTCATTGGGAGCGAGTAGGCGCACAAACCTGGCGAAATAAAGTCAACCGACGCCATACGCCTCAAAATAACGATTTAAATAAAGGAGATTCATATGAAAAAGACCCATTACTTCATTCCAAAAAACAAGAGGATTCTGAAGTATATTCATTAGTAAGAAATCAAAAAACTAAGTTTCAGAAAAACTATAAATATGATCTTTTAGCATATAAATACATTTCTTCTGAAACTAAGAAGGACTCCTCTATTTCTAAATTGCCATTACAAGTAAATAAGAGCCAAGAGATCGACTTATTTGATATACCAGAGGAGATTGTTTTCAAGACTTATTTCAAGGATTGTATACTAGACAAGAAGTTTCTAGACAAGCTTTATCGAGACAATACTTATCTACACAATTATCTAGACAATACTTATGTAGACAAGGATTATCATAAGGATTATCTAGACAAGAGTTTTCTAGACAAGGTTTATTTCAAGGATTCTCTAGACCAGCTTTATCTAGAAACGGATTATTACAAGGATTATCTAGACAAGGTTTATCTAGACAAGAATTCTCTAGACAATTATCTAGACAAGGTTTATATGTCTCTGAAAAAAATGCGAAAGAAAAAACCTGAAAGAAAATATATGGACTTTGATTGGAAGTTTTTCGAAAAATATCTAGTCAATTTGGAGGCCGGGAAAAAGATCGACCCTAACCATAATACAAATACTAAGATTGAGACTAAGAATTCTCAAATAATTGAGAATGAAAATTCTCAAATAATTGAGACTAAGAATTCTGAAATAATTGAGAATGAGAATTCTGAAATAATTGAGAATGAGAATTCTGAAATAATTGAGAATGAGAATTCTGAAATAATTGAGAATGAGAATAGAGGTCTTATTTATGATATCGTTCCAAAAATGCTCTTGGATCCAGAAATCGAAAAGGATCCAGAACTCAAAGAAGATCCAGAACTCAAAGAAGATCCAGAAATCAAAGAAGACAAAAAAAGCTTTTTTAATTGGATGGGAATGAATGAAGAAATCTTAAAGGCACCCAGAGCGAATTCGAATGAGGAAGATTCGAATCAGGAAGATTGGTTCTTCCCAGAATTTCTGCTACGTAAGACGACATATCAAATGAACCCGTGGCTTAGACCTATGAAGTTACTTCTTTTAAATTTCAAAGGAGAAGAAGAAGAAGAAGAAGAAGAAGAAGAAGAAGAAGAAGAAGAAGTTAGTCAAGGAAAAGAAAATGTTAGTCAAGGAAAAGCAAATGTTAGTCAAGGAAAAGCAAATGTTAGTCAAGGAAAAGCAACTAAAGGAAAAGCAAATGTTAGTCAAGGAAAAGCAACTAAAGGAAAAGCAACTAAAGGAAAAGCAAATGTTAGTCAAGGAAAAGCAACTAAAGGAAAAGCAACTAAAGGAAAAGCAACTAAAGGAAAAGCAAATGTTAGTCAAGGAAAAGCAACTAAAGGAAAAGCAACTAAAGGAAAAGCAACTAAAGGAAAAGCAACTAAAGGAAAAGCAAATGTTAGTCAAGGAAAAGCAACTAAAGGAAAAGCAACTAAAGGAAAAGCAACTAAAGGAAAAGCAAATGTTAGTCAAGGAAAAGCAACTAAAGGAAAAGCAACTAAAGGAAAAGCAAATGTTAGTCAAAACATCGAAGACATCGACATCGAAGACATCCAAGAAGTTATTAGAGAAGATTATGAAACAGGGTTCAGTAAAAAAAAAACACAATACCGGAGTGACTCGCCGAGGCTAGTAGATTTCGTTGACCTTCAAGAGAAGTATTTGGGTTTTAGCATCCACACCGAGCGGCTAGTTGAGGAGGATATGCTCGAGCGGCTGAGCTTAATGCAGATGGTGGGTAACACAAAAGGGCGTTTACAAAGTAAACGAAGGCTTTTAGCCTATTTGAAAATGGGAGATCTGCCGCTAGA